CCTTGAGTAGTAAAAAAGAGTGGGATGCTGTATTGCCAGGATTGGATTTCATATTCGAATGAACCTCGTAATCGTAAAAAAGTAGGTTTTTTAGCTATGGACCTAGCAAAAGAAAAATTGAGATAGGTTCCTATAGTATTGGATTCCCCCCCTCACAATCGGACGTGAAGGTTTCCTCTCATCCGGCTCAAGTAGTTACACCAAATAAAGAAATGGGTTCTTCTTCTTTTTAAACTTTGTTCGAGAAAACCCTACAAAAAGCTACTCTTTACTCAAGTTCCCAGTAAGGACCAGCCTCATTCTTATCTTATTTGATTTTCACTCTAACCTTTTATACTTTCTTTTATGTTTACAAAAAAAAAAAATGAAAATGTGAAATTCTTGAGTAGTCTACTTCCCCTCAAATTATGAATCCCCTGAAAGGAATATTTTTGGACTCTTAAAGGATTTCTTTGTCTATATATTGTATTTTTCCATTGGATCTTTTTTAGGTCTCTACTCACCTCGATGGTTATTATCCCTTGAAGCATATATGCGATAGATAAGCTCCCGTAACCATATTCGCTTGTGCTTGCCTGAACATAATTTCTTTTTCAAAGAAATGGAATGTATAATTTCACAAAAAGAAAAGTCTTTTTTCACGAGGTATAACTAACTATTCCTATATTATCTGTTACGAAATCGACCATGGATCAATTCCCCTTTTCTTCCATTTTGAAATCTTGAATGCACCCATAATTCTGAGCTTCATGTTCCTCCTCCCAAGATACATGTCAGAGCCAGGGGCATCCCAATCAGATTAAACGGGATGACAGTTTCTCAGTCCAAATCTGTCAAATGAAAATTTCGATCAAATCACACATCGCAATATACTAGGCCCTCTAATTCCCTAAGGGGCTTATCTAAAAGATTCGCAATATAACTAGGAAGACGTTTCAAATACCACACATGAGTCACTGGACATGTCAGTTTGATGTATCCCATTTGATACCTTCGTATCCGAGAATCAACAAATTCCACCCCGCATTCTTCACAAAATTTCGGGTCTTCTTTTTCAGTCCCAATTCCTCGGTAATTTCCACAAGCACAAATCCCACTTTTTATGGGTCCAGAAATTCTTTCACAAAACAATCCATCTTTTTCCGGTTTATTAGTTTTATAATGAAAAGTATAGGGTTTTGTCACCTCTCCAACTATCTCTCCATTGGGTAAAATCTTTTTTGCCCAAGCCCTGATTTGTTGAGGGGAAACTGATCCAATTCGAAGTTGTTGATGTTTATACTGGTCAATCATAGAATAGAAATTCTGATTCATTGAGATCAAGCTTCCTTCCTATCCATCTGGAAGTTCTTTTCAGATACAAGGAAATGATTCAGTTCCAGGGACAAAGATCGTAGTTCTCGAACGAGCAATCGAAAAGATTCTGGAGCACCCTCTGGGTTAGGTACTGTTGCCCCAATAATCATAGCACCAAGTACTTCTTGACGAGCTCTAATATGATCAGATTTGTAAGTAAGCATCTCTTGTAAGATATGAGCAACACCAAATCCCTCTAGAGCCCAAACTTCCATTTCCCCTACTCTTTGTCCCCCTTGTTTGGCCCTCCCTCTAAGGGGTTGTTGTGTAACAAGTGCGTAATGCCCACTGGAACGTCCATGGATTTTATCATCAACTTGATGGATTAATTTTAGGATATAGGACTTTCCTATTAGAACAGGTTGTTCAAAAAGATCTCCTGTTCTTCCATCAAATATTCTGCTTTTTCCCGGATATTCGGGTTCAAATACCCATGGATTTTTTGTTTTCTTACTGGCTTCATATAATTCGGAAAACACTAGTTTTCTTGAGGCCTCTTGCTCATATCTCTCATCAAAAGGTCCTATTCTATAATGTTTCTTTAGCAGATCCCCCGCTAACCCGAGTGAACATTCAAATATCTGTCCCACATTCATTCGTGAGGGGACTCCTAATGGGTTGAATACCATATCAACGGGCGTTCCATCTTGCAAATAGGGCATATCTTGTCTAGACAAAATCTTAGAAATTATACCCTTATTCCCATGCCTTCCAGCTACTTTATCACCTACTTTGATTTCACGTTTCTGTGAAATATATACACGAATCCTTTCTGGATTAGAATTAGAAACCCCTCTTCTATGGATCCATCTCACATCAATAACTCGACCCCTTCCCCCTATAGGTAGTCTTAGAGAAGTTTCTTTTGAAGTGGATACCTGAATGCCAAGTATAGCTCGTAATAATCTATCCTCCGGGGCATATGAGGATTCGCTCGCTGCCTGAGGTGTTAATTTACCTACTAAGATATCGCCTGTTTCTATCCAAGATCCCAGCATTACAATTCCATTTCTGTCTAAATTTCGGAGTAAACGAGCCTCTAAATGCGGGATCTCCTTAGTGATTCTTTCAGGACCTTGGCTTGTTACATGAGTCTGAATTTCATATTTCCGGATGTGAAAAGAAGTATAAATATCTTTATAAACCAGACGTTCGCTAATTAGTACTGCGTCTTCAAAATTGTAACCTTCCCATGGCATATAAGCTACTAATACATTTTTTCCTAAAGCGAGTTCCCCACCAGCTGTAGCCGCACCACCCGCTAGAATTTGTCCCTTTTTAATGTATTTACCCCGCTGAACCTGAGTTTTTTGATTCATACAAGTATTTTTGTTGGAACGTTGATACATAACCAATGGAATGCTTAGAGTATCCCCATTACTTGAGAAAATGATCTTTTGAGTATCAGTATAAATGATTTTTCCCTTGCATTCGGCTATAACTGAAACCCCCGAATCTAGAGCCGTTTGTCCTTCCAACCCAGTTCCAACAATGCACTTCTCGGACCGAGAAAGGGGAACTGCTTGGCGCTGCATATTAGAACTCATTAAAGCTCGATTCGCATCATTATGTTCAATAAAAGGAATGAGGGAAGCTCCAATAGAAAAATATTGGAAGGGAAAAATGCTTCTAAGATGAATCTCTTCCCATGCAATAGTCAGGAATTCTTGACGATATCGAGCTGGAACAACCTGTTGTTCTTGAATATCCCGATTCAAGGCCAAAGAATTTCCTGCTGCTACCATATAATATTCATCTCTATTTGGTGATAAATAAACCATCTGTGCCTCTTTTGATCTCTCAGATAATCCATAAAATGGACTCTCTATAGATCCCCAATAACCAACCTTCACATGAATAGCTAATGATCCCATAAGTCCAACATTGATTCCTTCGGACGTATCAATTGGACAAATACGTCCATAGTGACTCGGGTGGATATCTCGTATTCGAAAACTAGCAGTTCGCCCCGTCAATCCTCCAGGACCCAAATAACTCCATTTTCGCCCATGAACAATTTGTGTCAACGGATTAGTTCGATCCAAAACTTGAGATAAAGGGTGTAGGCCAAAAAACGATTCATAAGTAGTTGTTAATGAAGTTGAAGTTACCAAATTTTGAGGAGTCGGTATCAATTTATGCCTGATTGCTCCACATATAGTTCCTCGAACCGTATTTTCTAAACGAACAAGAGCTAATCCAAATTGATCCTGTAATAGATCTGCTACAGAACGAATACGTTTATTTTTCAAGTGACTCATATCGTCAAGTGTACCCATTCCCAATTTAATTCCAATCAAATGATCCACAGCAGCCAATAAATCTCGTGGTAACAAAAATGTATTGTTTTGGGGTATATCAAGATTAAGTCTCCGGTTTAGATTTTGTCGACCAATCTTTCCTAACTCACATCTTTGTTGAAAAAATTTCTTTTGTAATTCCTTGCATAAGGACTCAGAAAATACTGGATCCCCCCCTACACAGGCAAATTGTTGATAAAACTCCAAAATAGCATTTTCTTTTGACCCAATCTTTTTTTTCTCTTTATCATTCGGGAAAGACAAGAAAATCTCAGGGTAACAAACATTATCTAAAATTTCTCTTATATTCGAACCCATAGCTGATGATAGAACTAGAATAGATATTTTTTGTTTTCTACTTACACGGGCCCATATCCTTGCTTTTCTATCAATTTCTAATTCCGACCTTCCTCCCCAATCCGATATTATAGTACTGGTATAGACAGAAACTCCGTTATGTTCCAATTCTGAACGATAGTAAATACCGGGACTTTGCAATATTTGGTTGATCACAATTCGGTATATTCCATTTACTATAGAGGTTCCAAAAGAATTCATTATAGGGATGTTTCCAATAAAAACGGTTTGTTCTTGCATATTTCTACCGGTTTTCCAAATTAAGACCGCGGGTACATATAATTCAGAAGAATATGTGAGTGATTCATACACAGCATCTCTTTCTGTTATCAAGGGCTCTACCAATTGATATGTTTCCACAAATAATTGAAATTCAATTTCTTGATCTCTATCTTCAATTTTTTGAAACTTATGAAATTCTTCCGTCAAGCCCTGATTAATGAACCTACAAAATCCCTCAAATTGTATCTGACTAAATCCAGGTATTGTGGACATTCCCTCATTTACATTCTGGAGCATCTTAATCTGAAGTTTCCTCTTTATTGAAAAAATCCCATTATCGGCTTTTGGCTCACTATTCATCGAACCCTACCAATTGATCTAGCAATGAGGGAATGGATATTCTGTTTACTGAATCACATAAAATTTTAGTCAACCCCATCCATATATATCGTATGAACGAAAGCAAGACAGAGAAATGAAGGGCATTTTCGATGTTTCGATGCAAGTTTGAATTTGATCTTGAGACAGGTACAAATAGAAAGAAATGGAAATTAAGAAAGCATTCCTGGGAAAAATTCTGTCACTTAGGCTGATGGAGTCTTTTATCGGATATAAAAATTGATCCAATTTAGACTTAATACCTAATTCTTTTATTATGATATTAATGATGATATTATGATCAGCGTACAAAAAAAAAAAAAATCAATGAGTTTATGATTTAATCTGCTCTCTATGAATGAGAGAAAAACAGAAGAATCAGGAACAGCATAGAGTTTCCCTTTTTTTTTAGCACACGCAATTGAATGTTCAAAAAGGAATTCACAAATCTTTTTCTGGTAGTAAAATTTAAAAAATACAATGGAATTGCGTACGTATATAGTCATAGGAGTAATCTTTAGGAAGTACATGACGATATAGCTATCTAGCTATCCGTATATCACATCTTTTATAAGAATTGAACTTGGTGCAACCTAGGTTAGGTCGTACTCTATCATAATCTCTATCTTCTATTCATATTCAATGAAATATTCAAGCACGATGATCCTATATAGGGATATGTGCATAAGAAATAGACCCGGCTTGGTATCCACGTATAACAATTTCTGTTCTAGAGTTTACACTTTTCTGGGGTTTACATATACACATAGATTTTCTTATAATTAGATAATTAGAATTTATCATGTAATTGATAATGATTAGTCGGAAATCAATTGGATTTTGCATCCATTAAGATAAGGAGATACAAAATGAAGAGCTGTTCGCTAATTCAAAGTAAGAAAAGTAAGTAAGAATAAAAGAGTAATAATTCAATATTAAATAGTTAATGGAGTAAAGAGTAATTTATTCGAAATTTCCCTACATTTTCAAGTCTGTGACCGGGCCGGGAATCTTTTCACTTTTCTATAGATCTATCGAATCTATAGAAAAGTGAAAAGAGAAGATAAGTTTTTAAGCGACGCGTGTTTTGAGATAAAATGAATCGAAGAAAAGAATATAAATCGGATCCAATAAAAAAGAGGAATTTTTTTTTTGAAAAGGATAAGTACAATGGGATTGAAGATCCAAAAATAAAAGAAATTAAGAAAGTAAAAAATTCAAATCAAAACCAAAATGAGGAGAGGAATAGAAAGAGAATAAAATAGAATATCTAAAGAATATCTAAGTATAAGAATATTCTTATATACTTATATTCTTAATATAATATATAGTTTATATATTTTATATATTCTAATAGATTATAGAATTTTAGATAATTGAATCTAATTCAGAATAGAATTAATTTAGAATAGAATCTTATAGAATTTATATACTTTTATACTTTACATAGAATTTATTATATAATTTCTTTCTTCTTTCTTTTTCTTCATTTCTTTCTATGTTTTGGATGTAATTTGGCGGCATGGCCAAGTGGTAAGGCGGGGGACTGCAAATCCTTTATCCCCGGTTCGAATCTGGGTGTCGCCTGATCAACAAAAAAAAATACTTAGAATTTCTTAATCCTGTTGATCGAACTTGACGAATTCTTGCCCCGCAAAAGCATAGGCAAGGGCTAGGTCTGTCGATACTTGATTTTGAGAACCATAGGTCCTATAAAAGACTGTCATCTTTTTTCTCAAAATCTGGGTTCTGAGTGTGGCTCAAAAAAATACCAATAAATCTGAAGCAACCCAATCTTATGAAATATTGGTTTGGGCTATTCTGAATTGAATCAAATAAAAGAAATAGCGAGAATTCATTCTGGAGAACTATGAAAGTAAGAAGTCGGAAATCTTGGTATCCAAACCAAAGGTTCCTAAGAGACACTCCTTTTTGGCTACTAAGGTTTAAGAAAAGATTCTAAAAAAGACTATAAAGACTCCCTAATTATTTTACACTTTTCTTAATATTGAGGTAACTCTGTTTGCGATGAAATTAGATTGGATAGGCTGATGGTAAATTCATTTAAGAATTGTGGCAAAGAACTAAAGAGACTTTGTATTCATACTCACTAGAGGTTCTGAGTACTGTTCATAAATTGAATCAGAATGGTTGACTGGCTCTTCTTTGTATTTGTATCTTTTATTTTTTCTTATTCTATTTTTTTTTCATTTCTTTGCTATTTCAATAGAATTATATAGAATAAGAAATCTATGAACTTTTTATGAGTGGATTCATGAAATTGTTTCATAAAAAGCCCTAAGTAAGAATCCTGTTTTGACTCTGCACCATTGATTCCACTATGATTATGAATCAATAATGGAATCATTCCTTCATTTCATAGAGATAGGGATAGGGGGCATCATTCGCATGGATATAGTAAGTTTCGCTTGGGCTGCTTTAATGGTAGTGTTTACATTTTCTCTTTCACTTGTAGTATGGGGAAGGAGTGGGCTTTAGAGCTAGGAATAGGAATAATACTTTACTGAAGAATCTACTTCTATCAATTGTGATCGTTTTGCGAAAGCTTAAAAAAACTTGACTTGCTTTAGTTTATCTATATCTATATATTAGATCTTAGATATAGATATCTATTGTCAATTGATCTATATAAGAGAAAGCTTCTTTCTGTATACAATACAACTTTCTGTTTTATGTACTAAGAAGATGAATAAATATGAAATATTCTACAATACTCAATTGTATAGTGTGGTAGAAAGAGCTATATATAGTTCTTTCTACCACACTATCTCAGATACTTCTGATTCCACATTTCATTTCAAACTTAAATAGAGTTTAAAACCCTTTCATTTCTTCAATCATTGAGAAAAATGAATAATTCAAGTTT